TTATTTTTTATTATTATAATATTAAATATAATAAAATTTTTAAATTTCATTTTTCGAATTTTAGAATATTAAAGATTATAACGATTAAAGTAAAAGCGGGTAGCGGGAATCGAACCCGCATCGTTAGCTTGGAAGGCTAGGGGTTATAGTCGACGTTGATTCATCATTTTTAACGTCTCTAATTCAAAACTGAACGTGAAACTTTGGTTTCATTCGGCTCCTTTATGGAAGATGGATAAATTCCCAGATTCAGACATGAACGAAATAAAAAAATCCGACCCATAACGTCTATGTCAGCTTTTCTGTCTGAATCTATTCAGAACAACCCGCTTTCTAGACGATCCCTATAGAAAAGAGGAGGGTTATATTCTAACAATCTTTCTAGTTACTTCGTTCTCTACTTCTATTTGAAAGAATCCTTAGGAAAAGCATTTTGTTTCCACCGAGCTAAAAAAATTTCTCGATGTCTTTAGTAAACCAAAGACATTGTTTAATAGCTGTTTTGCTTCAATTTCCCCTATATAAATTTTCAATTATATAAATTGAAAATTGAAGATTTAGTTACGATTAGAAATACACTTTTTATCTTTATCCATGGGTCCTTTACTCATACTCATTCAATTGGAAGTATTGATCCAATAAAAAAAAATTATGTTTCGTAATCTCATAATCCAATTTTTCAATTTAAAATTGATTCTTGGATACAAATCACGAGAATGTATATTCTTCCTCGAATTTTTCATTGAGAGGTAAAGGATTCAATCCTTTTAAGAACTAAAGTTTTTGTTCGGAATGAATATATGAATATTAATCAAACCGAAAGACCCTTTAACTATATAGGGGGTTATAGAACGAATCACACTTTTACCACTAAACTATACCCGCTACAATCCGATTATTGTATATAAATGGACCTTTTGTCGACCCTAATCAAAAGTAAAACAAAAGATCAGAAAAAAATCATGAAAACGAGAGCGTTTACGTGTTGTATCAGAGGACCTAATGAGATTAGGAAAAGAGGATTCATTTAATTTAAATAACTAAATACCAAGTGTTTTTTTGTCCGAGGTTTTTGACCTATACGTCTCGAACTTAAGCCATAACACAAAAATGGATTGTGTCAAGAAACGACAGTTCCCTTTTTCTTATTTAAACTGGAATAAAAGGACTAACTAAGAAAGAAACGGCACTTTGATTCGATATCATTTGATTCTATATCATAGAAATTGAAAAAGTTTTTTATTTATTTTTAATCGCAATAACAAGCAAGTGTTTTTATTTTTTTTTTCAAAATTCAAAAATATTTTTATTTATGATTCGTTGGAACAAAAGGGCGGGCCCGGCTAAGTACTGACCAGGCCGGGCCGTGAAACTAAAAAGCCCCTTCGGACGAAATCACGAAATAAAAAAATAATAGTCTATACTATGGCGGGCGTTTTCAAGCCTTCTTTTTTATAATGTAACATAGTATTATCCTTTTTCAATTGGGAGGAGAGATGGCTGAGTGGACTAAAGCGTCGGATTGCTAATCCGTTGTACGAGTTTTTCGTACCGAGGGTTCGAATCCCTCTCTTTCCGTTTTTGTTGATGACTTGGTATTTTCTTTCGAATTTATCGCGAGCTCTTTTTTTATTTAATTAATAAAATAGTTAAAAATGAATAGTTAAAGAAGTTTAAGGATGTGGAATAGATAAAATTTTACTAATAACAGTTTAAAATCAAGCAAAGAAAACAAAAACCTTATCTTTTATTCTTCACGTCCAGGATTACGTCCTGGATCATTAGACAGGAATCCGAAGATAAAGAGAGAAACAAAGAATATCACTACCGTGTAAACAAATAGTTTGAGAGTAAGCATTACACAATCTCCAAGATTTTTTTTTAGGAAAAAAGAGAATAGATTCTCCACTTTTATACCGCATACCCTACTTTTTTATTTTGACACCAAGAAATGCAGTGGGGTGATCCGGATTTGTCGCGGTTGTACAATAATTTCAATATTTGAATTGAGAGTGTAGGACTTATCTGATCTTATCAATTCGTAGAAGTTTTTTTTTTCGAATAAATCATGAATTTATCTGGGACTTTATTAAAAATATCATCGAAAACTTACAGCAGCTTGCCAAACAAAGGCTAAGAGAAAAAAGAATAGAGGTATTACTGGCATAATATCTACAATTGGATTCAAAAAAGCGTAGGCTTCGGGCAATTTGGCGACGAAAAAATTACTGGAAAAAAGATCAGAATTAAGGTAGATACAGATTAAACTAAATATATTAAGCATAACAAACATTTTGTTTTGGGGATAATTGTATTTATTTTGATTGAGTTATTAATAAATTGAGTTTTTTATTATTCTAAATATGTTATTATTGATAGAAGAAAAAAAATGAATAAAAAGAAAATAAGATAGACCAAAAAACTTTCTTTGATTTGAACTCACCCAATCAAAAATCCTTCTATATCTCAAATCAAAAGAGAATAGAATAAATCATACTTTCGTACAATATCTTAATTGAATTATATGTAATGATCAATAAATTCAGTTTAATTCTATGTCTACATGTATAGTCTACATGTATAAAAATTCTAGTAATCCATTTTCGAAATAATAGATATTTAGACTGGAGTTGACGAATAACCCGTACCAATATTAGTGTTTATTAGTGTCTAATAGAAAAAAATGGGGCGTGGCCAAGTGGTAAGGCAACGGGTTTTGGTCCCGCTATTCGGAGGTTCGAATCCTTCCGTCCCAGATCATACCCCGTCTATGATTATTATTATATAATGTGATCATTATATTAATATATTATTAATATAATATATATAAAATATATATCATAACATAATATATAATAAAATATATATAAATAAAAATTGCCTTTTCGAACAGCCTTCTGTATTAAGAATAGAATATTGGTATAGAATGTGATTATTATTTCTTTTTTTAATAATCTGCGGAATCATATCTTTTTCACAAATTTAAGCGAGTTCAAATAACACGCATATGAAATAGGAAATTTCATTCATTTGCGATTCGTTAAATAGTACCTATTTTACAGATTTTACAGTATAAGTATGAAAAAATAACAACATAAATTTTCAATCTTCCCTTACATCAGTGTTTTTTTATCTATCTTTTTTTACTCACAGATGGTTTAATCCAATATGGATTTCTCTCTCTCTTACTGATGATAAAAAACGAAAGGTCCTTGCTGGAAAACTTTATGTTATGCAAAATACAAATAATTGTATCGGATAGGAAATTTTTCAATCAATTAAATCTTTGTAACGAACTCTTATGAGTTCTTGGTACTTGAAGAAGTGTGAAATTGTTGAATTTATCCTATCACTATTACGTTACTTGAAGATACAGATTCAAAATAACTTGTTTATTCGTGTTATATTAGTTATAATTAGTTAACTAATTATATTTTTACAATCAAAATATTCTAAATTTTAAAATTTAGAATGATATAAATAAATAATAGAAAAAATTTAGAAAAAAAAAATTATTTCTATTTTATAGAATTTCCAATATTTAATTCTATTAATCCAAAAAAATAGGGTTAAATAGATTACTATGTACCGACCGAACCAATGATTATTCATGATTCCATAATTGAATCAATTACATATGGGTTCCAAACTGAAGGAATGTTATGGTAAAACTTCGTTTAAAACGATGTGGTAGAAAGCAACGTGCGACTTGAAGGACATGATCAGCTGTGGAGTCTTACATCCACCATTTTTTTATATATTATATAGGAATGAAAGTGCTCTTGGCTCGACATCATTTGTTCTGTTCCGCTGGAACCCTCTATTTTTTTGGGGGGGGTGATGTAATATAGTACAGGATGGAGCTCGAGTAGAAATATTTTTTTTCAGGGGCAATAATCTAGGGTTAGTATCAATCAATAAATTGGAACAACTTCGTAAGTATATTTTCGATACATAAACCTAAAAGGTCCTATTCGAGAAAATTTCCAATTCAAAAGGAAGGTGTATTACGCAGGAATCAACCATTCGTATGATTCTTTGACAGAAAGAAATCACAAAAAATGATATGTTGCTGCCGTTTTGAAAGGATTTAAAGATCACCGAAGTAATGTCTAAACCCAATGATTCAAGGCAAAGATCCTGGAACAAGTAAATACCTTTTTCAATTGTCTTAACAACTAGATCAGAATGAAGAATCAAAATGGATTCTAAAGGAGACAGACAATAAAAGGGTTAGAGACCACTCAATAAATGAAATATCTAAAAGGGTTCTCTTTTGAGTTATTTCAGAGTTATCCAACTTGAGTTATGAGGGTGCAAATACGACTAATTTTCTTTTTTTTTGGGTAAGAATAAGAAAAAAAAGTACTTAAATCAATAGTCTAATTAATTTGATGATTTTATGGATATATTTGATATTGTAATTCGATACATCGACATAATTTCTAATTTTCTCGAGCCGTACGAGGGGAAAACTTCTTATACGTTTCTAGGGGGGGGTATTGTTCATCTATCCCAATGAGCCATTTATCGAATCGTTGCAATTGATGTTCGATCCCGACGAGAGGGAAGAGATCTTCGGAAAGTGGGTTTTTATGATCCGATAAAGAATCAAATCTATTTAAATGTTCCTGCTATTCTAGATTTCCTTGAAAAAGGCGCTCAACCTACAGGAACTGTTCATGATATTTCAAAAAAGGCGGGGGTTTTTACGGAACTTCGCCTTAATCAACAAACAAAATTCAATTAATGAAAAAAAAGAAGGTGTGGATGACTTGTATATAGCTTTGTATAACCTTTTCTTTTCTTTGCTAGTTCCTCTTTATGTTCGATTCATATCATACTTCCGTTTAGTATTGTTACTATAGAATGGTGTCGTTTATTTATAACGACAAAAAATGGATTTCGATTTTATTGATATAATAATGGATCCAATAATTTTAAATCGAAATCAAATAGTATAGAAAAAGATCAAGTGAATAAATAAGAAATGACGTAAGAAGTAATTGGGTCTATAGACATAAAAATTTTCATTACCGTCAATGGGGTGATTTTCGTTGGAACTCTATGAACAAAAAAAAACAAAGGACTAAACCTGTTTATTTTAGTTATTGAATAAACCTCATTTTTTTCTACTTCTCCCCCGTCTTCCTTAATTTAGTCTTCCACCTATATTATATATAGTGCCAATCCAACACAAGTCCTTAGTTTTTTTATATTTCAATTTAAATAATTTGAATTTGATTAATTTTAATTGATTGAAATCAGAATTGTTAGTTCGATTTAGAATTTGTTTTATCTTTTGTATGCTTTTCTCAATATTCATATTGACAACAGTGTATCAAATAAATATAATCCGATCGTGGATAAATGGATCCATTTATCCCTGTTCCATAGATTTTATTTCATTCAAATAATGGGTTCTTGGATTTTCTGTCATACAAGAAGTCTTTTTTGATTAAGATTAAAATCAATAAAACTCGATATATATTAATTAATGGATAATATAAGAGACAATAGGCGGTCTATAAATATTTGAAAATCTTTGACTTTATCCCTATTTTATATTTTATCTGATAATTTTTTGTATTTTCGTCGGATTTGTTCATTTTTATTATGTTCAGAGTGGGTTAGAATTTTTTTTTCATTTTTTTTTTAAATGGTTTGATTGCGTTGTGCCATTCAATTTCGTTATTTATTGGGATTCTGATTGTATCTACACATTCTAATTCGTTTTTTGGGGTTGCTAACTCAACGGTAGAGTACTCGGCTTTTAAGTGCGGCTAGCATCTTTTACACATTTGTATGAAGCAACAGATTCGTCCATACCATCGGTAGAGTTTGTAAGACCACGACTGATCCTGAAAGGAATGAATGGAAAAAGCAGCATGTCGTAGCAATGGATAATTCTGAGAATATTTCATTCTTACTGAATAGGTCCCAAATCTTATTTCAATTGTTTAAATTCGTGGTGTCTAACAATTTTTTAAAAAGATTCTTTTTGGGGGTCGAGTGAATAAATGGGTAGAGCCTTACTATAAGGTTCCAATTATAGGGAAATAAAAAGTAACGAGCTTCTGTTCTTCATTTTTGAATGATTACCCCATCTAATTAGACGTTAAAAATATATTAGTGCTTAATGCGGGAAAGGCTTTTCTGATGAGTGGATTAGAAATTTCTTATGAGTCCTAACTATTAGCTATTCCCCTTTATGGGGTAGAGATAAATGTGTAGAAGAAGGCAGTATATTGATAAAGATATTTTTTTTTTTCAAAATCAAAAGAGCGATTGGATTGAAAAAATAAAGGACTTCTAACTATCTTGTTATCCTATAAATGAACATAAGGGGCTAGAGAGTCCGTTGATGAGTTTGACTTGTTTCCGAGGTATCTAGTTTTTTCTTACTATAAATACCTTGTTTTGACTGTATCGTACTATGTATCATTTGATAACCCAATAAATTACCTATTTCTTTTCTGGTTCAAATCGAATTTTAAATGGAAGAATTTCAAGGATATTTAGAATTAGATAGATCTCAGCAACATGACTTCCTATACCCACTTATCTTTCGGGAGTATATTTATGCACTTGCTCATGATCGTGGTTTAAATAGATCCGTTTTGTTGGATAATGTAGGTTATGACAAGAAATCTAGTTTACTAATTATAAAACGTTTAATTAGTCGAATGTATCAACAGAATCATTTTCTTATTTCCGTTAATGATTCTAATCAAAATAGATTTTTGGGGTACAACAAAAATTTGTATTCTCAAATGATATCGGAGGGATTTGCAGTCATTGTGGAAATTCCGTTTTCCCTAAGATTAGTATCTTCCTTAGAGGAGACAGAAATCGTAAAATCTTATAATTTACGATCAATTCATTCAATATTTCCTTTTTTCGAGGACAAATTCCCACATTTAAATTATGCATCAGATGTACTAATACCCTACCCCATTCATCTGGAAATCTTGGTTCAAAACCTTCGCTACTGCGTGAAAGATCCCTCTTCTTTGCATTTATTACGGCTCTTTCTTCACGAGTATTATAATTGGAATAGTCTTATTACTCCAAAAAAATCTATTTTTGCAAAAAGTAATCCAAGATTATTCTTGCTCCTATATAATTCTTATGTATGTGAATACGAATCCATTTTACTTTTTCTCCGTAACCAATCTAATCATTTACGATTAACCTCGTCTGGGATCTTTTTTGAGCGAATATTTTTTTATGAAAAAATAAAATATCCTGTTGAAGAAGTCTTTGCTAACGATTTTCCGGCCACCTTATGGTTCTTCAAGGATCCTTTTATGCAGTATGTTCGATATCGAGGAAAATCTATTCTGGCATCAAAAGAGACTCCTCTTCTGATGAATAAGTGGAAATTTTATCTTGTCAATTTTTGGCAATGTCATTTTTATGTATGGTCTCAACCAGGAAGAATCCATACAAACCAATTATCCAAGCATTCCCTTGATTTTTTGGGTTATCGGTCAAGCA